AACAATTATGATCCGGAAGTTAATCCAGGGCAAGTGTTCGGATCTATTATGACATAGCAGTCAGGCGCTCCACGGACCTTTTTAAAATCCTTTTCTAAATTTTGAATTTCATGAAGTTAAATCATTTTTTTGTGCAACCTAGTGTATTCAGATTTCACTTGGAGGTTCCTAGATGGAACGAATTTCACTTTTTCTCTTTCTTGCATATCTTACATAGAAGATATTCTTATGGACTTTATTTCAAATCACGTGAGGAGTTATTAGCATTACTAGGGAACATACCGGTATTTCTATTTAGTTTTTAGAAGGTCTCTTTTATTTTATTAGTTTGATTTGAATAGCAGAAAAAAAGAATTCTCTACTTATCATTTATCTTTACGAAATCCCAGATGAAATAGAACGATTTTTTAAGAGATAGAATGACATCTTTTAATTAGTTGCTCCTATAGAAATGATCTGTTTTATTTGACGGATGGGGACAACAAACAATAAGCTATAACAAATTCAATATAGATATAGATAGTAGATAAAAATTTAGAAAAATAATTTCTATTAAATTATTTAAATTACTAACAATATAATTAAAAATAGAATATATTCTTAATATATTCTATTTTTAATTATATAATACATATTCTAACTAAATAGAGATTCTCTCTCTATATATATTCTATATTAGAGATAGAATTCTATTCGAGATAGAATTCTATTCGAGAATATAGAATTCGAATATATAGAATAAAATCAGAAAAGAAATTAGAATAGAAAAAAGAAAATAATAAAAAAGAAAATAATAAACAGAGTGTTCTTATTCAAAACGCCCTGTGATCTTCAACCAATTCTGTGCTTCAATATAATTACCAGGGGTAAGTGCTATAGCTTGTTTCCAATATTCAGCAGCTTGATCAAACCAAGATTCCGCAATTTCAGAATCTCCCTGTCGAATGGCCTGTTCTCCGCGGTCGGAATAGGAGAGTAAATTCCTTCCCTTAGAACCGTACTTGAGAGTTTCCTGACTCATACGGCTCAACAGTCAATTCTTTTCATCTTCCATTTTTTTTTCTGGAGTTAACCACAAGAAAAGAGGTTAATTACATGAGTTTCAAACTTGAATTTGGATTAATAAAGAATAAAGAATTTAATCCTTTATTTATAGTTTTATCTTTTCTCCTACCTTCAGAAGAATAAAGGATCGGCATGAACACTCTTAGTAGAATTTTCTGAAAGGTAACTATCTCGATTTCATATATCATATACTTTACATATATGATATATCAATTTCTATAGAATCTTTGAGAAAGACTTTTCTTCATAAGAAAAGACTTACTATCTTTGGGATCTGATACTACACCGCTGCTCAAATAGTGGATCGACTTTATTACATCAGTCAATTCCTAACTCTTCTATCATGATAGAAGTAAGCAGTTCTTGTTGTATCGGCCAAAAACTTTGTGAATTGATCTTTACGGTGCTTTCTCTATCAATTAGATCTTTTATCCATAGAAAAAAGTATCTAGGCATATATTTCTTCATATTGCGACTTCTATGAAGTTTCTTTGCTACAGCTGATAAAAATCGTTGTTTCGAACGAGATATATGTAGAAAGCCTATTTTCTTTTTTTTTTCTAGTATTTATAAATATTATAAGTATTAGCGGATTTGCTCGTTCTTTTCTTTTTTCTATAGTGGAGATAGTCGCACGTAATGACAGATCACGGCCATATTGTTACAAGCTTGAGGTAAGAACGGGTTTCGTTCGAGTGCTCGAAAATAGTATTCCAAAGCTTTTGTATGTTCTCCGTTACTTGTGTGAATAAGGCCTATGTTATAAAGTATATAACTTCGATCATAGGGATCAATTTCCAGTCGCATAGCCTCATAATAATTCTGTAAAGCTTCCGCATAATTTCCTTCAGATTGAGCCGACATCCGTTACGGTCGTCATTCGGGTCAAAGAATCTCCGTTCCAGAACCGTACGTGAGATTTTCATCTCATACGGCTCCTCCTTTATGTGTATAATGAGAAACATAGAATCAAAAAAGATTGCAATATTCTCATTATCAACTGAGCGGGACTAGTATTTTTACACGAAATCTCTAGCCAACCTTCCTGTCAAAGATCTTTTCTTAACATCAAGTATTTACTGGATAAATAGTAACTTCAACAATTTCTTTGTCCTCAACGCCGCTAAATTTCCCGGAATTAGTCACTTCAACAGTCTTCGATGGTTATATGGGTATCCAAAATACGAACGAGATGGATGTTTATTGTCCTAACCATTCTTGTTAGTCCCGATCCCGATAAGAAAGGAAGGTTTTTTTTACAAAGTTTTCTCGTGGTGTTGATTCCTAAGCGTAGTGCTTCTTCCCCCATGCCGCCCATTGGTACTTGTGGAGTAGGGTTGACCTAACCCCATAGGTATAGGTATAACCTTTCGCTTAATACTATAAACCTAAAATTGAAGCATATGAGGCTGCATTAATCGGGGATACACGACAGAAGGAATTAATCGTTTTATTTCCAAACTTCACCTTCAGCAAGCGTAGATTTTTTTCAAAATTTTTTTCTTTCTCTCCGAAGGAAGAATCTTTCTTTCTCCTAAGACTGAGATCGGTAAAAAAAAGATAATCAAATCGCACCATCTCTGTAATAAGTGAATGCCTCTTTTTCTCCTGAAGTTGTCGGAATTATTCGTAAAAAGATATTGGCTACAATGGAAAAGGTCTTATCAATAAAATTTCCATTTATCCGAGATCTAGGCATAGGTAGCAATCCATTCTATAATTTCATTTTTGATCGCGTGAGAAAAGAATCCCCCAAACAAAGGAATTGTACAATACAGTACGAAATAACGTAAAAACGGATTTATTAATCAAATTACTTTATCCTACGGCCGGCCTCGAAGGAGGTTTTTTTTGATAAAACTTTTTCTTTCTATTTTTAGAGTTTCCATTGATTGTGTGCGTCCACCCAAATGGATGGAATATAAATGACTCACTATTCACTCGGTTTCTGGGCATAATCATTATGTAGGAGAGATGGCCGAGTGGTTCAAGGCGTAGCATTGGAACTGCTATGTAGGCTTTTTGTTTACCGAGGGTTCGAATCCCTCTCTTTCCGCACCTTTCATTTTACCAAATTCATCAATGTTACTGACCGCAATGTTGGAACAATGGATACCATTCTTCCAACTTTGATATGGATTTTGTAATTCCTAATTTCTTTCTGTAATACAGAAAAGAGTGGAAAAGGTGGGCAAGGAATAAAAATTTCCCAAGACCCACGTCTATACACGAATGGGGGGAAATCCTCGGATCAAAATTCTTGTTATTTTAATTATGTTTAAGTCTGACGAGAATAATATTCTACAACCAGCAATTCATTAATTTCGAAACCAAACCGTTTACTACCTCTATCTAATATAGATATTTTTTGTATATCTATTATGTCATTGACTAATCCTTTATATTGGGATGGGTGAAGAGTCAAATGGTATGGCAATTGCTTGCGGGGGGCTGATTCAAGAGAATTTTGAATCAGAGTTCTAGATTTTTGTTCATCCTTCGCTGTAATAATATCTTGAGGTTTGCAACGATAACTTGGTATATCTACTATACGACCATTAACTAAAACATGTCTATGGTTAACTAATTGGCGGGCTTGAGGAATAGTTGAAGCCATACCCAATCGAAAAAGTATGTTATCCAAACGCATTTCAAGTAATTGTAGTAAAACTTGACCGGTTGACCCTTTCGTTTTTCCAGCAAGACGAACGTATTTAAGCAATTGTCGTTCTGTAAGACCATAATGAAAACGCAATTTTTGTTTTTCTTCTAAACGAATACGATATTGAGATTTTTTACCGGAGCTCCATTGGTTTCTAAGTTCGGTTCCGAGTGCAGGCCTTTTCCTAGTTAGTCCTGGTAAAGCCCCCCCCAGACGGCGTATTTTTTTTAAACGAGGCCCTCTGTAACGTGACATAAAAACTCCTTTTTAAAATGGAAAATCTCATAAAGCAAAATTAAAACTAAACTAAATGACAAATATGAGAAATGAAGGGAAATCTAAGAAAGTCTTGTATTACAAAGAAGAATTAGAGAGAGTCTATCAGTATCCGAATATTATTCTATTGTATATAGAAAATAAAAAAAGACATTATGTCAAAAATAAAAACAAATAGAGAAAAGCCGGCTATCGGAATCGAACCGATGACCATCGCATTACAAATGCGATGCTCTAACCTCTGAGCTAAGCGGGCTCACACAAATTGTGTATGCATAGGAATTCTTTCCTAAACTAATGGGATCTTAGTTATTAATTGTTTACTATATAGCTCTTCATAACATAATGACTATGTCATAACATAATAAAATCAATACAAACACAGAAAAAAATATGGAATGTCCAATATTCATTATTTATTTTAAATTTATTTTAAATTAGAGAGAGTATATAACATAAAAAAACAGAATAATTGAATGTGAAGATAAGGATTAATAGTTAATAGATTAATAGTTAATAGAAGACTATTTCGATCGATTTATCAAATAATTTCTCACATCCATTTTTATCAAGAAAACTATATTTTCATTTTAATTAGTATAGTAATTAATGAAAATACTAAGATTCTGATTCTCTTGTTTTTTTATTTTTAAATGAAAATACCCTGTATTAAAATTAAATTAATTATTTTATTTTTATTCGTTTTTTGAATATTTTTGATTCTTTATTTCTATTATTTTATTTTAATAGAATAGATTTTCTTTAAATAAATATATATAATTCTTCTTCCTTTTTATATTTCAAGAAATAAGAAATCCAATTCCTATTTGTCATCTATATTAATAGATATTGTTATCTATATAATATAAGAATTTATATAGATATTTATATATATATCTAAAGATATGTTATTATATATTATATGAATATTCTTTATATATATATTTATATATTAATTATTAATAATAATATATAAATAATATATATATTTTTATTAAAAATTAATATTTTTTTCTATATTCTTTATTAGATATTCATTAGATATTCTAGAATATTATTTTCTAGAAGACGTTGTATTTCTATAATAGGATAATATATGTAATATATATATAGTATATACTATGTAGAATACTATATAGAAAATAGTATACTAAATAAAAGTATTAGTATATTTAGTATATATATATCGAATACATAGTATATAGAATACTATTTTAAATTATAAAATATATGAAAAATATTCTAATTTTTTAGAATTTAAAATAATGACTAATTAGATTTCAAATTAAAAATAATGAAGAATTCGATTACAGTAAACAGTAATTTATATTATTTATTTTATATATTTATTTTATATAAACTTATAATTAATATAATTAAGTAATTAAATTAAGATGAAATATGTATATATAATGTATATATATATAATGTTGTATTTGTATATAGAATGTATAGATTTATACATTCGAATTCCAAAAGATTATCAAATTACTTACTAAATTTTACTAAATTACTAAATGAATCTTGAATTCTAAACGAAATTAATAAATGGATTTTTGATTTTAGTTTTGTTATATAGGGTCTGTATCTGTCCGCTCTAAGGAAAAAAAGAAAAAAAAGAATTGAACGTTCGAGTATTTCAATTTCTATCAAAAAATGATAGAAGTAGGGAGAAATAAAAGAGAGATATATGTGCTATATCTCTCTTTATATTGAATTGCGAATACAGAGATAATAGAATTATTTGTGATTCGACCAAATATGGGTATCCAATCTAGATGAAAGAAAATCAATCAAACAAATAGTCTAAGAAATTCAACAGTTCCAGCATAGAATTTCATTCTCATAATACAAATGAAAAAACATCCTAATGAGATCGCAATCTCAAAGAAAAAAGGGGGGGTATGGCGAAATTGGTAGACGCTACGGACTTAATTGGATTGAGCCTTGGTATGGAAACTTACCAAGTGAAAACTTTCAAATTCAGAGAAACCCTGGAATTCACAATGGGCAATCCTGAGCCAAATCCTGCTTTCCGAAAACAAACAAATAAAAGTTCAGAAAGTAAAAATCAAAAAAGGATAGGTGCAGAGACTCAATGGAAGCTGTTCTAACAAATGGAGTTGACAACATTTCCTTTCGCAGTAGGAAATGAATCCGAAAATTCCAGAAAGGATCGAAGACTACAAACTTCTATTTGTAAATATTTCTATCACAAATGAAAGATGTGAAATTACAACTGGAAGAAAAAATGGAATATTCATTGATCAAATCAGTCACTCCACCATAGTCTGATGAATCTTTTGAAGAACCGATTCATCAGACGAGAATAAAGATAGAGTCCCATTCTACATGTCAATACCGACACCAATGAAATTTTTAGTAAGAGGAAAATCCGTCGACTTTAGAAATCGTGAGGGTTCAAGTCCCTCTATCCCCAAAAGCCCATTTAATTCTCGAATTTTTTATCCTATATCCTCTCTTTTTTATTTTAAAAAGAAAATTCGTTAAAATTCATTCTGTTTCTTATTCCGTCTATTCTTTCACATCAAGGATCCAAGTGGAATTTTTCTCAGCCTAATCACAAGTCTTGTTGGAATTTGTAGTTGAATATATTTGACACACTATGATAAACGTACAACTGAACATCTGAAACTTACAAAGTCTTATTTTTTCGTCTTTTTTTATTTAGTTGACATAGATTCAAGTAATTTCTTAAAATGAGGATGGTGCGTGAAGAGAAGAATGGTCGGGATAGCTCAGCCGGTAGAGCAGAGGACTGAAAATCCTCGTGTCACCAGTTCAAATCTGGTTCCCGGCGATTCATTTGTATGAGTATCTATTCCCATATTTATTTTCATGAATTTGGGGAATAGATATTTTTATTATTAGTGATCTTGATCATCCTAGATAATTGATCTAGGTGTCCGGAGATTCTTTCTAGATGACGAATGAATAGATCTATATTCTAGGTATGGTATATAAATGAATTATTCGATTTTGTTTCTCTTTTTTCTGCGCTCCAAAAAGAATGTTAATATTTCAACAATATTCAAATGGTTAAATTAGTTGGTTGAAAGACCAAAAAGTTTCATCTAGGGGAGTTCGGAGGTGGCAATGGTTAAAATTCATCTCAGATACATTACAAAGAAATCCGGTCCATTTCTTTGTATTTTCTTTGGTCTTTCTATTTTCTTCATTTCTTGGGTGGTACTTTTTCTTTTTCGTAGCCGTATATATAATTGATGTTGATGAATTATTCTGTCTGGTTTAACTTCCATTATTTTGTCTAATCTATAAAAAAATGTACATATATTCAAGGAATATATGGGGTTGTGGAAGTAGAGATTACTTTCTTAGTTTTATCATTTAGTGAGCATCTTGTATTTCATAAAAATTGGGGGCAATATAATCTTTACGCAAAGGCCATCCTATCCAACTTTCGGGCATTAAAATACGTTTCAGACGCGGATGATTATCATAAGAGATTCCTAACA